ATACCCCACTTGTTTCTCGAGAAGAGATGGGAAATATCATTGGATTGCATAGTTACCCCAGCTCCTTGTTGTTTGGAGAAATGAATCGGTCTTTTTTCACGAAAAGCAGACATGAGATAACAAATCAAGTCTTTCCCTAAGATTTCGAATAGCTGTCCTGAATTCAAGTTGATTATGTTTCGTTTCTTCCTCGGAGGATCATCCGTATAGGATAAAAAAAGAAACTCCAGATATTTGCTATCTTTCTCTTTGAATGAGATCTCAATTCCAGCTACGGTTTCATTCAATATCTGACAACTAGAATCCCTCTTTTTTCCGATCCGGTTCCTCCACCACCGCGAACCCCGGCGAGATTCAGGCATGATACACTTTTTCTTGATTGGGAGAACCCAAGCACTCTCTTGCCGATTCCCTTTTGGAAGATACAGGAGCGAAACAATCAACCTATTTCTATTGGAAGACCAAAAAGATTCTTCCAATGTCTCATTTCTGGGTCCAATGGAATTCATAGGTATAGGAAAAATCCCCATCAAATAGATCTTTTTTCTCTCGACCATCTTTCGATTGTTAATACGAGATATAAGGACCACTACTACAAGCAGTACTACACCTTTGATCGTGAAATATCGATTGCTTGTTGCACCCTGTGAATCACGTGAAAGTAGGATACTCCAAATTCGGGGGTCAAAGAGTTTCATAAAACGTTCTTGGTGGAAAAAAATGTGAGTGAAAGATCCCACTGAATCGAATTTGATCCATGAATCTAAGAAATAGTGAGAATTCTTGATCTCTCTCAATATCTCTCTCAATTCGAATATCCAGGATTTGAATTGATGTCGTTTCATTGATTCCTCCTAAAGATTTCATTTCAATTGGAATTTGGTTATTCACGATGTACGATGATCCCTGTTAAGCATCCATGGCTGAATGGTTAAAGCGCCCAACTCATAATTGGCAAATTCGTAGGTTCAATTCCTGCTGGATGCACGCCAATGGGAAAGTCTATTGGAATTGGCTCTGTACATAACAAATCGGTATGGTATATTCATACCATAACATATGGACAGTAAGAACTCGAATTCTTATCGATACTGGAACTCATAGGGAAGAAAATGGATTTATGGATGGAATCAAATATGCAGTATTTACAGAAAAAAGTATTCGGTTATTGGGGAACAATCAATATACTTCTAATGTCGAATCAGGATCAACTAGGACAGAAATAAAGCATTGGGTCGAACTCTTCTTTGGTGTCAAGGTCATAGCTATGAATAGTCATCGACTCCCGGGAAAGGGTAGAAGGATCGGACCTATTATGGGACATACAATGCATTACAGACGCATGATCATTACGCTTCAACCGGGTTATTCTATTCCACCTCTTATAGAGAAAAGAACTTAAAGCAAAAGACTTAATAACACGGCAATACATTTATACAAAACTTCTACCCCGAGCACACGCAATGGAGCCGTAGACAGTCAAGTGAAATCCAATCCACGAAATAATTTGATCTATGGGCAGCATCGTTGTGGTAAAGGTCGTAATGCCAGAGGGATCATTACCGCAGGGCATAGAGGGGGAGGTCATAAGCGTCTATACCGTAAAATCGACTTTCGACGGAATGAAAAAGAGATATCTGGTAGAATCGTAACCATAGAATACGATCCTAATCGAAATGCATACATTTGCCTCATACACTATGGGGATGGTGAGAAGAGATACATTTTACATCCCAGAGGGGCTATAATTGGAGATACCATTGTTTCTGGTACAGAAGTTCCTATATCAATGGGAAATGCCCTACCTTTGAGTGCGGTTTGAACTATTGATTGACGTAATTGGAAGTAACCAATTAGGTTTACGACGAAACCTATAAATCGATCACCGATCAAATTGGAGTACCTCTACGGGATAGACCTCAACAGAAAACTGTTGAGGAACGGCAGCAAGTGATTGAGTTCAGTAGTTCCTCATAGAAAATTATTGACTCTCGAGATATGGTAATATGGAGAAGACAAAATTGTTTGAAGCGCGCACAGATTATTCACATTTCATTTGATGGTCAGAGGCGAATTGAAAGCTAAGCAGTGGTAATTAGAAAGACCCCCCGGGGGAAAATAGAGATGTCTCCTACGTTACCCGTAATATGTGGAAGTATCGACGTGATTTCATAGAGTCATCCGGTCTGAATGCTACATGAAGAACATAAGCCAGATGACGGAACGGGGAGACCTAGGATGTAGAAGATCATAACATGAGTGATTCGGCAGATTTGGATTCCTATATAGCCACTCATGTGGTACTTCATCATACGATTCATATAAGATCCATCTGTCTAGATATCATCATGTACATCTAGAAAGCCGTATGCTTTGGAAGAAGCTTGTACAGTTTGGGAAGGGGTTTTGATTGATAAAAAAGAAGAATCTACTTCAACCGATATGCCCTTAGGCACGGCCATACATAACATAGAAATCACGCTTGGGAAGGGTGGACAATTAGCTAGAGCAGCAGGCGCTGTAGCGAAACTGATTGCAAAAGAGGGTAAATCGGCCACATTAAGATTACCATCTGGGGAGGTCCGTTTGATATCCAAAAACTGCTTAGCAACAGTCGGACAAGTGGGTAATGTGGGGGTGAACCAAAAAAGTTTGGGTAGAGCCGGATCTAAGTGTTGGCTAGGCAAGCGTCCTGTAGTAAGAGGAGTAGCTATGAACCCTGTAGACCATCCCCATGGGGGCGGTGAAGGGAGAGCCCCCATTGGTAGAAAAAAACCCACAACCCCTTGGGGCTATCCTGCGCTTGGAAGAAGAAGTAGGAAAAGGAAAAAATATAGTGATAGTTTTATTCTTCGTCGCCGTAAATAGGACCATTGAAAATCCAATTTTTGGAATTGGAAATAATGTGATGGGCGAACGACGGGAATTGAACCCGCGCATGGTGGATTCACAATCCACTGCCTTGATCCACTTGGCTACATCCGCCCCTTCCCTTATCTAGCTAAAGGATTCTTTCTTTTTTCCATTCATCATTATTGTATTGATTCTTACCCTCATACTTCAGGTTCAGATCGAGATATTGCCAATTTCAAAAATGTCAAAAAAAGGAGTAATCAGCCGTGACGCGTTCACTCAAAAAAAATCCTTTTGTAGCTAATCATTTATCGGGAAAAATTGAAAAACTCAACATGAGGGAGGAGAAAGAAATAATAGTGACTTGGTCTCGGGCATCTACCATTATACCCACAATGATTGGCCATACAATCGCTATTCATAATGGAAAGGAACATTTACCTATTTATATAACAGATCGTATGGTCGGTCACAAATTGGGAGAATTCGCACCTACTCTCACTTTCGCAAGACATGCGAGAAACGATAATAAATCTCGTCGTTAGTCGTTCTACTAAGTATTCATGTGATAAGCCTTATCTTAGATGCTATCTTTCTTTCTCTTATAGTCAGAGAAACTCAGACTTCTACTTTTCTTGCTTATCTTATACTATACTTCACCTAGGCACCTATCTTTCATTGGCGGAGGAGAACTTTCTTTTATGATCAAGAACGAAAATTCGGATAAAGAAGCAAAAGTGTTAGCTCAACATATACGTATGTCTGTTTTCAAAGCACGAAGAGTAATTGATCAGATTCGCGGACGTTCTTATGAGGAAACACTTATGATACTGGAACTAATGCCTTATCGGGCATCGCATCCAATTTTAAAATTAGTTTATTCTGCAGCAGCAAATGCTAGTAATAATATGGGTTTGAATGAAGCTGATTTATTTATTAGTAAAGCTGAAGTCAATGGAAGTGCTGTTATGAAAAAGAAAAAAGTAAAGAATAGAAAAATATGGGACAAAAAATAAATCCACTTGGTTTCAGACTTGGAACAACTCAAAGTCATCATTCTTTTTGGTTCGCAAAACCAAAGGATTTTTCCATGGGTTTACAAGAAGATGAAAAACTACGGAGTTGTATTAAGAACTATGTAAAAAAAAAAAAGAGAATATCCTCAGGTTTCGAAGGAATTGCCTATATGAGGATTCAAAAAAGAATAGATTTGCTTCAGGTCATAATTTATATTGGATTTCCCAATATATTAATAGAAGGACGAACATGGGGAGTCGAAGAATTACAAATGAATGTACAAAAAGAGTTTCACCGGAGACTCAACATTGCTATCACAAGAATTGAAAAACCTTATGGACAACCTAATATTCTTGCGGAATATATAGCTTTACAATTAAAAAATAGAGTTTCATTTCGAAAGGCGATGAAAAAAGCTATTGAATTAACTGAACAAGCGGGTACAAAAGGAATTCAAGTGCAAATTGCAGGGCGTATTGACGGAAAAGAGATTGCACGTGTTGAATGGATCCGAGAAGGGAGAGTCCCCTTACAAACAATTCGCGCTAAAATTGATCACTGCTCTCATACAATTAGAACTATCTATGGAGTATTAGGCATCAAAATTTGGATATTTGTAAACCAAGAATAAGAAAATAAGAATAATGGACCCTTCTTTATCTCCCCATTATGCTTAGCAATTTTCTTATTTTTTTTTTCATCAAAAAAATGAGCAATTAGAATTCTATAAGGTTGAATAAAAATTGGATTTAAACTTTATTGATATTTAATAGAATTGCTATGCTTAGTGTGTGACTCGTTCAGAATTGAGATTGAAAGAAAAAGGCTGACCCCATTATAAACTTAGTAACTCTAAAAACTAAAGAAGCTCAAAACTAATAACCAACTTATTGCTTCGTATTCTCGAGATCCCAAGAAACAGTCACTATATAACCGAATAGATCATATAGTTGTAGCAACTGATTAATTATGAATTTTGAAACAAAAAGAAAGGGATGTAGAAAAAATGGAAGGATGATAGAAAGATAGAATAAAGATCTCAATGATACATGATTCCCATATGTATGGTTTATGAAGAATCACTTCAGAAAAAGGGCAGTGTGATAAAGCATCAACATCAATATGAAATAAAGATACAAAATCTACGATTACAATATAATAAGAAATCTAATAAGATATAAAAAAATATAATGAATAGAAAATAGATGAAGAATTGAATCGAGTTTAGAGTGAAGAAAAACTGAGAATATTTACTCGGAAACAAATAACATATTTTGTTGGAAGCTCCATTGCAGAGTTAAGGCCTAAGCATTGATGGAGAAGCTATGGGAACGATGGAACCTGGGACTACATAGGATTTTATTGAAAACAAATAAATCCTAATGATTCGCTGGGTAGGATGGCGGAGTGAACCAAGAACAAAATATTTCTTCTGAATGGTAGTGAATTGACCTAACCTACAAATGAAGGAGGAAAGAGCCAATATTCGCCCGCGAATCCTTTATTTCCTTTATATTTCATATATTGAATAACTTTTGGCATGATTTAATAGAGGTAAAGTCAGATACTTTATAAAATTTCATATTGATAAAAGCATCATAAAGAAACAAAAATGCCTAGTTACTAGTTATTGAAAATGAGTATATATTCTTTTGATAAAATCAATTTACGATTATTGAATCATTTCATTCGCGAGGAGCTGGATGAGAAGAAACTCTCATGTCCGGCTCTGCAGTAGAGATGGAATTCATAAAAACCATCAACTATAACCCCAAAAGAATCAGATTTCGTAAACAACATAGAGGTAGAATGAAGGGAATATCTTGCCGAGGCAAGCATATTTGTTTTGGAAGATACGCTCTCCAGGCACTTGAACCTTCTTGGATCACAGCTAGACAAATAGAAGCAGGGCGAAGAGCAATGACACGATATGCGCGTCGTGGTGGAAAAATATGGGTACGTATCTTTCCCGACAAACCTGTTACAGTAAGACCTACGGAAACACGTATGGGTTCGGGCAAGGGATCCCCCGAATATTGGGTATCCGTTGTTAAACCGGGCCGAATACTTTATGAAATGAGTGGAATACCAGAAACTGTAGCCAGAGCGTCTATGAAAATAGCTGCATGCAAAATGCCTATACGAACTCAATTTATTATTTCAGGATAGGTAAACAAGAGTCAAGGAGTATTGATAAGTAAAAAACAACCCCGGATTTCTGTATCTCTGGACAGACAATATTTCTTTTTCCCTTACATCAAATAAGAGATTCCAATAAAAATGATATGATTCAGCCTCAGACCCTTTTGAATGTAGCGGATAACAGTGGAGCTCAAGAATTGATGTGTATTCGAATCATAGGAACTGGGAATCACCAATATGCTCATATTGGTGATATTATTGTTGCTGTAATCAAAGAAGCAGTGCCCAACATGCCTCTAGAAAGATCAGAAGTAATTAGGGCTGTGATTGTGCGCACGTGTAAAGAACTCAAACGTGACAACGGCATAATAATACGATATGATGACAATGCAGCCGTTATCATTGATCAAGAAGGAAATCCAAAGGGAACCCGGATTTTTGGCGCGATTGCTCGGGAGTTGAGACAGTTGAATTTTACTAAAATAGTTTCATTAGCGCCCGAAGTCTTATAGTCTTCTAAATCAGACTAGCGGATAGTGAAAAAAGTATATATCCTTTTTCTATATATAAATATTATGAATATATAGAATATTCAAATATCTGAAAGAAATCCAATTCATATATTGTGTCTTATGCATATACCTTAAATTTCTAATAATTTTTTCTAATTGAAGAATTCAAAAAAAAAAATTGAATAAAACAGAAAAGAAGCATGTTGATTATATAAAAATGAGGAGGCACCAATAACTATAGTTTGTCATGGGTAGGGACATTATTGCCGATATAATAACTTCTATAAGAAATGCTGATATGCACCAAAAGGGAAGAGTTCAAATAGTATCTGCTAATATCACTAAAAATATTGCGAAAATACTTTTACGAGAAGGTTTTATTGAAAACGTTCGAAAACATAAAGAAAGCCAAAAAAATTTCTTGGTTTTAACCTTACGACATAGAAAGAATAGGAAAGGAAAGAAAATCATTTTAAAGCGTATCAGCCGACCCGGTCTACGAATCTATTCCAACTATCAACAAATTCCTAAGATTTTAGGGGGAATGGGGATTGTAATTCTTTCTACTTCTCGAGGTATAATGACAGATCGAGAAGCTCGATTAGAAAAAATTGGAGGAGAAATTTTGTGTTATATATGGTAATTCTCCAGGGGTGCCATAATTTTCTCTCAAACTTACTATTTATAAAATAGGGAAGAGAAGCGAATTCTAGAACTCTTCCTCTATTAGTTGATACTTAAAGGGGGTTCCCTGGAATGAAAGAACAAAAATTGATTCATGAGGGTTTCATTACTGAATCACTTCCCAACGGCATGTTCCGAGTTCGGTTAGATAATCAAGATCAAATTCTAGGTTATATTTCAGGGAGAATCCGGCGTAGTTTTATACGTATACTACCCGGCGATAGAGTCAAAATTGAAATGAGTCGTTATGATTCAACCAGGGGACGTATAATTTATAGACTTCGCAAAAAAG